GTATTTCAGTTAAAAGACCTGAAGTAGCAAAGCCCTGGGTAAAAATAGCACTTGGGCCAATTATTGTGCTTAGAAGATTTTGATTTTTTTTGAAATACGGAACTATATGAATAAGGGAAAGACTCCATGAAAGGAAGATTAACGATTCATATAAATCACTTAGTGGAAAATGTCCCGAATAAACCCAACGAGTAACTAATAATCCTGTTATACAGAAAAAAGTAATTATTATGCCCTTTTCGGATGAATCATATAGGTTTACGATTTTATCGACTAAAAAGGTTATAAAATGAATTGTAATTACAATTGAAACGATCGAAAAAGAAATATGAGTTAATATATGCTCTAAGGTTGAAAATATCATAAAAATTTTTAAAAAGAGGAGTCCCTTAATTATACAAAGGGAAATCGGGAATTGAATTCATTATAGGATCTATTTACTTTTTTTAGGAGATGACATGCCGCCACTCGGACTCGAACCGAGATGCTCTAGCACTGCTTCCTAAGAGCAGCGTGTCTACCAATTTCACCATAGCGGCTTGTCTTGAACTTATAATAGTTTATGAATAAGCAATCGTCTAGATTTTCGAATTCAATTGGGTGCAATATTTTTTAGGAAAGATTCAAATTCATAAATAAAAATTGGTTCAAATAGGTATTTGAAGGTTCATTATTTTAGGTTAGGGTCTTAGTTTTATTGTGTATTTTATACTCTCCTCGATTTGAACTCTTCTAAAACTATTCTAAAACTATATAGTACTACTATAAATTAAGAGATAGAACCCCCCACAAAAAATGTTTGTTTTAATGAATTGTTTTTGATTTATTTGATTTCAAAAAGAAAAACCAAAAAATCCATTTCATCAATGAATAAAAAAAAAAAAGAACCTGTTTTGGATCATTCAAAATTGACACATATTTATCCAAAATAGCCTCGCTAAGTGTTTTTGAGTGGATTGATGGCGAGAGATATATCGGGTCCTATATAGGAATTCAGAGAAAATCCAAAAGGAAGAAAGTTCCACAAAGGAGTTTAGAATTTTAATCAATTAGTTTCAATGATTTTAGTAACGAAAGATTTTCTGTCCGCCCTTTTATAGATTATAGAGAAAAAGGGGATCTATAGAAAAAAGAAAACCTTATATTCTTGTAACAAATAGGTCGATGGGGAAAATAATACTCCCTGCCTTGGAAATGAGAAGATATACTAAAAAGAAAATGGAGTATCTTGTGTTTTTTGTCAAGAAAAAAAAGTATTCTTTTTTTTTTCGAATTCGGTACGGTAAACAGAAAAATTCTTATTTTACATATTCTAAGAGCGGAACGATTTCCATTCCTATTGATTAACTCAACAGGGAATGGAAATCGGGAATTTGATTTTCGAAATGAAATGACTCGGTTTTTGAGTCAGGCCGATTCAGATTATTCCAACGTGTTATGTTTTATTACTTATTTTATTTGTTTGTTGCACAAAAAAACTTTTAGAATTCCCAGTAGAAAGAGATTTCCCCAAGGAAAACGCTTTTAACGCTGCCCAATACCCCTTCCTTTTCCAAAAATTTTTACGAATACGCTTTTTTGATGCAGAAGTACGTTTTTTTGGAACTGCCATTTAAATAAAAATTAAGAGATTACTCATTGGTATAGCTGGATGTGAAAGACATCTATTGTTCAAAAGAAATTTTCGCTTTCTAATTTATTATGTATTTCTTTTCTAGATAATATTTTTTATTCTAAAAATAAAAAAGAATAGATAAGATGGGTGAAAGATATGGGAAAATGACATAAACTATTACTAAAAATAGTAAAAAGAAGAATATTCTTTTTTTTAGTAACTTGTCAAACTCGGGAAAAATATGCCTAATTTGACTCGAATTTGAAAGTTAGAAGGAGACTAGTAATTAATCTCTATGATTTGACCAATTGTAACTTCTTGATTTGAATATTTGAAGTATTTAGCAGAAACTCAGAAAGAATAAGTAAAAAGAAAAAAAAATTCTATTTAAGTTGGTTTAAGTTAGTGCATATCTTCATTTTTTTATTGACTCCTTTCAAAAGAGGTAAGATCCGGTGAATCGGAACCAATTAATATTAATTAAGAATTAAAAAACTTTTTTTATGGAACAGACATATCAATATGCGTGGATCATACCTTTCCTTCCACTTCCAGTTCCTATGTTAATAGGAGTGGGACTTCTTCTTTTTCCGACAGCAACAAAAAATCTTCGTCGTATGTGGGCTTTTCCGAGTATTTTATTGTTAAGTATAGTCATGATTTTTTCAACTAATCTGTCTATTCAGCAAATAAATAGCAGTTTTATCTATCAATATGTATGGTCTTGGACCCTCGATAATGATTTTTCTTTAGAATTCGGCTACTTGATCGATCCACTTACTTCTATTATGTTAATGTTAATCACTACTGTTGGAATTATGGTTCTTATTTATAGTGATAATTATATGGCTCACGATCAAGGATACTTGCGATTTTTTGCTTATA